CATACAGAGCCATCGAGCCCGCCCAACCAGCAACCAGAGCTGTATGCATTATATGAACGGAAAGCAACCGGCCAGGATCATTCAATACAACGGTATGAACACGATACCAAGGCAAACCCATGGAAAATACCCCTTTATCAAAGAAAAATAGACACTACGTAACTTTATTGCATTGGAAAAGACTATACTATGACTATCCTATGGACCTCTCTTGTTCAGTGGATTATTTCCTAACAAAGGTTCAGTTAATATTTATTCTGTTCGTAGGAACAAAGAGAAGCAGATTTATTTTATATTCGATAAGTACCAATACGCAATGGGGATTGATACCATTTTCTAGGAGAAAATGCGTCCATCCTTATTGATCATTAGAAGGACCTATTCATAAAAATTTTCCTTTATTTATTTTGTCTTTCTTTCTGAATTTTTCTAATCTATGGATAAAATAAATATGATAAAGCCAATAAAACCATATTGTTACGTTTCCACATCAAAGTGAAATAGAGTATTTCCTTCTTTTTTCTTTTAATTCATGCCTGTTGGTCTTCCGAAAATACCTTACCCAATTCCAATTACTGACGACGATGAAGAGTCAGAGTGGACTGACTTATAGTGTGACTTGTCAGATCTATTGGGTCATATGGGATTTCCCCGTTCTCTCCCCCGACCGAGAGATCCTCTGTTTCGCCCAAGAAAGATAAATTGAATCATCAAAAAATTGGAGCGTGAAGTGCAATTAGATGCATTGTTTGGGGGAATTCATAATACTATTCTTAATTAGAATAATTTATGGTTGGCTTTGGTTGGACTCAAAAAATGAAGTATCCAGGCTCCGTTTAGCAAAAACCCAATTGGGAATATATCTATAATTACTACGTGTATCATAAATGATTCCTGTTTGTTATTTAGAAAGTCATAACAAAAAGAAATGGTGATGGGACGATTTGTCCTATATGTACAAATCAAAATCGGGCGGATCTTGACCCGGAGTAGAGCATAAACCTAAAAAGATGAAAGAGATCCATTCAGGAACAAGAAAATACCATCGTGATTTGGATTGAATCTCGATGAAACAATACATCAATGAGAAGTTAATTCGATAAGTTTATTGACATTTTTCTATTATAAGAAAGAAAAGAAGTCAAAATTCGTCTTTATTGAAAAATCGAAGAAAAAGCCCTTTCGTTAGAAGTTCGAAAAAACTGCTATGAAAAAGAATAGGAAAAAAGAAAGAGGACTGGAATCTATACATTGATTCGTTTTTTTCGCAATTGTTTTTTGAACCGTATGCATCAAAAGGTGCATGTACGGTCCTCGAAGGAATAGAATTTTTCCTTACTCAACGGACTTTATCGACGAAGAATACTTATTTTAGGCGGTGAAATTACTTCAGAACTCGCGAATATCATGACAGGTGCTTTGATATTTTTCAGTCTCGCGGATTCTAGCAAAAAGTTTAAATTTTTTATAAACTCTCTTGGTGGATCAGTAATAGATGGAATAGCCATTTATGATACTATACAGACTATTCTCGCACCAGTCGAGACAATAGTTACGGGAATGGCCGCGTCAATGGCATGTTTTATCCTGAATGGAGGAAATTCACGTATAGCATTCCCTCACGCTTGGCGCCAATGAGGTTTTTTTATTTGAGAGAAAAAAGAAAACTATGCCTTCGCCATATGAATATTAAGTAATAATAGCATGGCACTTCGAATTCGATATGAAAAATTTTTGTATTGTTTTTTTTTTCAAAAGATTCGATTATGTATCGAGAGAGTAGTATGAGATAAAAGGTATTTCCGATTTTCTCTTATCTATCGGGAGTCCAATTCAGCGTCACAAACTTTTTTGTTTTCACACCGAAGGACTCTTAACAATATTTATGTTAGAAAAAAAAGAGTGCGAAAAAAAAAACAAGATTTTTCCTTTTTTGGTTGGATCAAAAAGAAACTTTGGGATTGCTGAATCAAAGACAAAAAAAGAATCCATTTTAAAATAGAAAGCAACGGAGCCATCATAGTATTTTTAACTCCTCCGAAAGGAAGGGTGGCAATTTGATCATTTACCCATCTGGGGCTGAGAGATTCTATTTTTATCTTTCTTGAATGGAAAGTAAGGGTCAATTTCAATTTGATTGTAGAGCCGTATGCAATGCACAAAAGACGATGCCCGTACGGTTGTTCAATTCTATCTTTTTTTCCTATTATTCTTTATCTTTCTTTTCTGTTCGTTTCACACAGCAGATAGAGAATCCTTTTATCATCAGGGTAATGATGCATCAGCCCTCTAGTCCTTATTTGGACGAAAAAAACGTAGACATTTTCCTGGAACTGGATGAAATACAAAAAAAGAGACCTTTCTATGTCAGCAATAGAAGCCCAAGAGTATGGACTTGTTGATCTTATAGGAGGAGAAAATCTTTTTAAATTTCCATGAATTGAGATCCTATCTCCGGGCTTACTTCTATTAGAGAAATAAAATCAATTTTGCGCGAATCCATGATTTGAAGTTTTATTTCCGATTTTACTATTCGTATTTTTAACTAGAAAAAATTCATAATGATCCGGTTAGGATCAATCTAAGCCAGCCCATTACGTATATGATTCAATATGCCAACTAGTCAACAACTTCTTAGAAATGCAAGACAGCCAATTCGAAATGTCGTGAAAACCCGCGCTCTTCGGGGATGTCCTCAGCGTCGAGGAACATGTACTAGGGTGTATGTGCGACTCGTTTAGATCATGAACTGACACAAAAAAAGCAAGAAAACCGCTTTCCAGTATGAATGATGAGTACCAGTGAATAGGATAGAATGGAAGAAGGAACTCCATTCACTATCTAAAACTAAAATAAACCAATCAATCCCTCTATTGTGTAGAAAGTTTATGGTTTCCATTGGTGCAAATCCAATCAACTGAATTTAAGATGAGAAGCAATTCTCCATTGGTAGCAAATGGTTATCCATTAAGCGGAGGAAATCTTATTGAAATTCAAAAAAAAAACAGAAAAATGAAGTTCTCACTCGGTCAAGAACGGACTACGAGGGTCAGCTACCCAGCTAACTTTCATAATTAAATACCGTTACTGTATAGGTGGGTCTCAGTGTGAAAGACCTGTTACTGAATAATTCAGGGGTAGAGCCAAAGAGTGTGGTGTGAACTATACAAGTTACCAATAAGATTGATTAAATGAAGTAAAGGCTCCGGTGTATAGAGAAGACCTCACCGTTTAAGAAATAACCATAGAAACGATGGAACCCACTATTTCTTTATCCATTCAATTTATATTTCTTTTGCTATTTTTGACACCTAGCAAAAGAAAATTTCTTATTTCTTTAGTAAAATATCTAAACAAAGAAAAAATCGTGGTCGGGAAGGTTATAGTAGCCAAAGCCATTGGAATTTGTATTTTATACATTGGAAAAATACGTTTGATTATTAATAGACCAGGACGGGCAAAAGAATAACTGAAAGAAAAGAAATAGTTATTTGTCAAAGTTTTATTTATTCAATGACCAGAACTAAACGCGGATATCCAGCTCGGAGACATAGAACAAAAAGTGGTTCATTTGTATCAAGTTTTCGAGGGGCGCATTCAAGACTTACTCGAACTATTGCTGAACAGGAAATAAGAGCTTTGTTTTCGGCTCATCGGGATAGGGATAAACAAAAGAGAAATTTTCGTCGTTTGTGGATCACTCGGATAAACGCAGCAATTCGAGAAAGGGTAGTATACTATAACTATAGTAAATTCATACATGATCTATACAAGAGACAGTTGCTTTTTAATCGTAAAATACTGGCCCAAATAACTATAGCAAGTAGGAATTGTCTTTATATAATTTCCAACGAAATCAGAAAAGAAGTAGAATACACCGGAATAATTGTAAATAGAGTTGCCCGGAGAATGCACTCCGGGCAGGGGGAGTGGAAATTATTATGAGAAAATATGCTAAAGTAGTCAAAATGAATGAACACGTTCAATCAAAAATCTTTTTTTTGCGATTCGTTTTTTTCTTACGACACGAGAATCAAATCTGGATTCTCGGATTTGTCGAACAAAACACCAATCCGCGTTTGAGTTCGGATTGGAATTCTGATTCAAGTGAACAAAGAATAAGCCTATTTATTTATTTATGGTTCTAAGACCAGTCGTTCTAGCGGTCGGCTTGGTTCCTTTTCGGGTTCTAAGACCAGTCGTTCTAGCGGTCCACTTGGTTCTTTTCAATTTTTTCTCATTATTGAGAAAAGGTAACAAAGCTAAAATACGAGCGTGTTTTATAGTAAGAGTAATAAATCGTTGTTGTTTCAAGGTTAATCTAGTCACTCGTCTAGATAATATTTTTCCTTGTTGACTAATAAATTGACTAATTAAACTAATGTTTTTCGGATCAATTCGATCCCCCGGTTGAATCGGGGGCAAAGGCCTACGAAAAGATCGCTTTTTTTTCTTTTTTTTAAGAAAAGATCGCTTGGATTTATCCATGGTTTGTTTGTTTAGTTTATTTATTATCCCGAAAATCCTATTTCTTAATTGTCATTTTAACCCCAAACAAATAGGATTATTTTCTATTTCAATATGTTCTATATAATTCTATATAATGGAATTTTTTCCGATAAGACATACTTGGTTCGATCTATTTGTTTATTTCCCCATGAATCGTATGTTTGGAACAATAGCGACAGAATTTTCTCAATTCCAATCGATTAGGCGTATTGTGCCGGTTCTTTTGAGTAATATATCTGGAAATTCCCGTTGACACCTTCTTAACACCGTTTCGGATACAACTGGTACATTCCAAAATCACCGTTCCTCGCGCATCTTTCTTCTTGGCCATGAACCTCCTTTGGATTTTTGATTTACTCAACTCTTCTATTTTGATTCGAAACGAAGAAAAAGAAAGGAAGGAAAAAATAGAAGTTACTAACTTGAAATCCAACTCTAAAAGATCAAAATCAATAAAGTAATAATAAATCAAAGCAAAGCCATAGTAAGTA